AGCAAAAAAAGTACAACTTGAACAATGAATTAATAAGTCGAACAAAAGCTATAGAAAAAGAAAAGGGATTTCTTGCTCTAGATATGCTCGAAAAAAGGACCAGATTATGCAATGATGAAAATGAACAAAAATACTTGCCCAAAACGTATGACCCCCTTTTGAGGGGACCATATCGTGGAACAATAAAAAAATTCTATTCACATATGATCATGAATGATTTAATCACTTCTACAGATACGGAAGATTCCATAGAAATCAATTGGATAAATAAGATTTATGGGCTACTTTCTAATAATTCTAATTATTCCAGAAAATTTGAACATCAAAGGAATCCGCTTGATAGGGAATCATTACTGAATTATATTGGTAATTCCTTAACCTCAATCAAAGAATTTCCTTTTGAGTCTGCACCCATTTTGCATTTAAAAAAAAATTCTTTATTGAGAGAGCAAACAAGAATTGATTTAGAAAGTCAAGCAAAAGCTTTAAAATGGGCATTCGATGTAATTACAACTGATCCAAATGATCAAACAATAATTAGAAATAAATCTATTGGAATAGAAGAAATCCGTAAAAGGGTTCCTCGATGGTCATACAAATTAACTGATGATTTGGAAGAGCAGGAGGAAGAAAATGAGGAAGAATCTACGGAAGATCATGAAATTCGTTCAAGAAAAGCCAAACGCGTAGTAATTTATACTGATAACGATCAGAATACCAACCCTATTACAACTACAAATAATACTAATAATAGTGATCAAGCAGAAGAGGTGGCTTTGATACGTTACTCGCAACAATCGGATTTTCGTCGGGATATAATCAAAGGATCCATGCGTGCTCAAAGACGTAAAACGGTTATTTGGGAAATGTTTCAAGCAAATGTGCATTCCCCACTTTTTTTGGATCGAATAGACAAAACATTTTTTTTTTCTTCTTTTTATATCTCTGAAATGATGAACCTCATCTTTAGGAATTCGGTGGGGAGGGAACCTGAATTGAAAATTTCACATTTTGATTTTGAGGAGGAAGAGACAAGGGAAAAAGAGAAAAAAAACGAATATAAAAAAGAGGAAAATGAACGTATAGCAATATCAGAAACTTGGGATAGCATTATATTTGCTCAAGCAATAAGAGGTTTGATGTTAGTAACCCAATCTTTTATTAGAAAATACATTGTATTGCCTTCATTGATAATTGCTAAAAATATTGGCCGTATGTTATTATTCCAATTCCCCGAATGGTATGAGGATTTGAAGGAATGGAATAGAGAAATGCATGTTAAATGCACTTATAATGGTGTTCAATTATCAGAAACGGAATTTCCCAAAGATTGGTTAACAGACGGTATTCAGATAAAGATTCTATTTCCTTTCTGTTTGAAACCTTGGCGAAGATCTAAAATACGATCTCATCCTAGGGATCAAATAATAAAAAAAGGAAAAAAAGACAATTTTTGTTTTTTAACAGTTTGGGGAATGGAAGCGGAACTTCCCTTTGGGAGTCCCCGAAAAAGACTTTCCTTTTTTGAACCCATTTATAAGGAACTCCAAAAAAAAGTTAGAAAAGTGAAAAAGAATTTCTTTCTACTTGTAAAAATTTCAAAAGAAAAAACAAAATGGATCATTAAAATACTTCTAGTTCTAAAACGAATAATGAAGGAAATTAAAAAAGTAAACCCAATATTCTTATTTGAATTGAGCAAGGCGAAAGTATATGAAACGGCTGAAAATGGAAAAGATTCAAAAAAAAATAATAAGATTATTCACAAATCAACCATTCAAATCCAATCCATGAATTGGACAAATTATTCACTCATAGAAAAAAAGATGAAAGATCTTTCTGATAGAACAATCACAATCAGGAATCAAATAGAACGAATAACAAAAGACAAGAAAAAAATAATTCTAACTTGTGATGATAAAAGATCAAAGTCACAGAAAGATATTTGGCAGATATTCCAAAGAATAAATATACGATTAATACGTAAATCACATTATTTTATGAAATCTCTGATTGAAAAAATATACATAGATATCTTGCTATGTATAATTACCATTCACAGGATAAATTTCCAACTTTTCTTTGAATCAACAAAAAAAATAATCAATAAATCCGTTTACAACGATCAAACAAATCAGGAAGGAATTGATGAAAGAGATCAAAATACAATGAACTTCTTTTCCACTATAAAAAAGTCCTTTTCAAATACTAATATTAGTAATAGTAATAAAATGTATTATGACTTATCCTCCCTGTCCCAAGCATATGTATTTTACAAATTATCACAAACCCAATTACTTAACAAGTATCAATTGAAATCTCTACTTCAATATCAGGGGACTTATCCTTTTATTAAGGATAAAATCAAGGATTATTGTATGACACGAGGAATATTTGATTACAATTCAAGACATAAGAAAATTCATAAGTCTGGAATGATTGAATGGAAAAACTGGTTAAAGGGGCATTATCAATACAATTTATCTCAAACCAAATGGTCGCGGTTAGTACCGCAAAAATGGCGAAATAGAATCAATCAACGTTATAGGATTCCAAATAAAGACTCAATTAAATCGGATTCATATAAAAAAGAAAAAGACCAATTAATGCATTACGTGAAACAAAATTACTATGCAGCGGATTCATTGACAAATCAAAAAGAAAAATGGAAAAAACACTACAGATATGATCTTTTATCACATAAATATATGAACTATGGGGATAAGGAGGATTTATATATTTATGGGTCAAGATTACAAGTAAACGGGGTTCTCAAAATTCCATATAATTTCAATAAACCGAAATCCGAATCATTTTTTGTATTGGTAAGTACAGCTATTAGTGATTATCTAGAAGAAGGATATATTATTGATACGCATAAAAATCTAGATAGAAAATATTTTGATTGTCGAATTCTCCATTTTTGTCTTAGAAAAAATATTGATATTGAGACCTGGACCAATACGCATATCCATACCAAAATTGATAAAAATACTAAGACTGAAAAAAAAATCAACAACAAATTAAAAAAAAAAGATATTTTTTCTCTTATGATTCATCAAGAAATCAACTCATCCAATCAAAAAAGTATTTTTTTTAATTGGATGGGAATGAATCAAGAAAGAGTTTATCATACCATATCAAATCTAGAATCTTGGTTCTTCCCAGAATTTGTCTTACTTTTTGATGCATATAAGATTAAACCATGGATTATACCAATCAAATTACTTCTTTTTGACTTTGATTTTATGAAAAATCAAAGTCAAAATAAAAACATCAATATAAATAGAAAAAATAATCTTCAGATGATATCTCATCAAAAAAAATATCTTAAATTAGAAAATTCCAACCAACAAAAAAATGAGCAAGAGGACCAAGTAAATCTTGTATCAGATCTACGAAAAGAAAACAAAAACAAAGATATTGAAGAGAATTATGCGAGATCAGACATTACCATTAAAAAAGGTAAAAAGAAAAAACAATCCAAGAAAAGCAAGGAAGCGGAACTTGATTTCTTCCTGAAAAAATATTTCCTTTTTCAATTAAGATGGGATGACTCCTTGAACCAAAGAATGATCAATAATATCAAGGTATATTGTCTCTTACTTAGACTGATAAATCCAAAGGAAATTGCTATATCCTCGATTCAAAGAGGAGAGATGCATCTGGATGTAATGCTAATTCAGAAAGATCTAGCTCTTACAGAATTGATAAAAAAAGGAATATTAATTATCGAACCAATTCGTCTATCTATAAAAAGGGATGGAAAATGGATTATATATCAAACTATAAGTATTTCATTGGTCGAGAACAATAAACACCAAACTAATAGAAAATGCATAAAAAAAAGATATATTGATAAGAGGAATTTGGATAAACCCATTGTACGATATGGGAATATGCTTGTGAATGGGGACACTAATTATTATGATTTCCTTGTTCCTGAAAATATTTTATCTCCTAGGCGTCGTAGAGAATTGAGAATGTTAATTTGTTTCAATTCCCATAATTGGAATGTTACGGATAGAAATGGAAATCCATTATTTTGCAATGAAAACAACATAAGAAACTCTGGAAAATTTTTGGATGAAGACAAGCATCTTAATACAGATACAAATAAATTCATTAAATGTAAATTTGTTCTTTGGCCCAATTACCGATTAGAAGATTTAGCTTGTATGAATCGCTATTGGTTTGATACCAATAATGGCAGTCGTTTCAGTATGTCAAGGATACATATGTATCCACAATTTAGAATTATTTAATAATATAGTATATTTCCTATATCATATATATCTATATTCCGTGACATTTTAGGTATATGAAAGCCGAAAGATGTACGCATATGCTATGTTATATTTTGGTAAATGATACAGATTGAATGGTGTATCAATTCAATTGGATATAGGAATAAATAAATTAGGGGAATCCTTTTAGATAGAAAAAAAAATTATTTTCTTTCATTAATGTGGAAACATATTATCCCTTTCTATCCAAATCAAATTTTCAATTTGATTTGGATAAAATAAAGAAGTAGTATATGAATAAATCCAAATTTTTGTGTGTACTAGATTAAAATAACTGGCATAATTCTTTTTTATTTTTTATTTTTCCTGATCGGAAAAATCCATGAAAAAGAAAGAAAAAGGATAGAAAATTTTTTTATGGTAAAAAATGCATTAATTTCCATTATTCCACAAGAAGAAAAAGAGGAAAACAAAGGTTCTGTTGAATTTCAAGTATTCAGTTTCACCAATAAGATACGGAGACTTACTTCACATTTGGAATTGCACAAAAAAGATTTTTTATCGCAAAGGGGTCTACGAAAAATTCTAGGAAAACGTCAACGGTTGCTGGCTTATTTGTCAAAGAAAAATAGAGTACGTTATAAGAAATTAATTGGTCAGTTGGATATTCGAGAGCCAAAAACCCGCTAATTTAATCGTTTGAATTTTTTTTAGTAGTATTCCATTTTTAGTTTTGATGAGTCTCGTTTTGAGGAATTCATTATTCCATGAATTAAGGAAGAAAAGATATGACAGTACCGGTTACAAGAAAAGATCTCATGATAGTCAATATGGGGCCTCACCACCCATCAATGCATGGTGTTCTTCGACTAATCATTACTCTCGATGGTGAAGATGTTATTGACTGTGAGCCCATATTGGGCTATTTACACAGAGGAATGGAAAAAATAGCGGAAAATCGAACAATTATACAGTATCTACCTTATGTAACACGATGGGATTATTTAGCTACTATGTTCACAGAGGCAATAACCGTAAATGCACCAGAACAATTGGAAAATGTTCAAGTACCTCAAAGAGCTAGCTATATCAGAGTAATTATGCTGGAATTGAGCCGTATAGCTTCTCATTTGTTATGGCTTGGACCTTTTATGGCAGATATCGGTGCACAGACTCCTTTTTTCTATATTTTCAGAGAAAGGGAATTGATATATGATCTATTCGAAGCCGCCACAGGTATGCGAATGATGCATAATTATTTCCGTATCGGAGGAGTAGCTGCTGATCTACCTTATGGATGGATAGATAAATGTTTGGATTTCTGCGATTATTCTTTAACGGGAGTTGTTGAATATCAAAAACTTATTACGCATAATCCCATTTTTTTGGAACGAGTTGAAGGAGTGGGCATTATTGGTGGAGAAGAAGCTGTAAATTGGGGTTTATCAGGACCGATGTTACGAGCTTCTGGAATCCAATGGGATCTTCGTAAAGTTGATCATTATGAGTGTTACAATGAATTCAATTGGGAAGTCCAATGGCAAAAAGAAGGAGATTCATTAGCTCGTTATTTAGTACGAATCGGTGAAATGATGGAATCCATAAAAATTATTCAACAGGCTCTAGAAGGAATTCCTGGAGGACCTTATGAAAATTTAGAAGTACGACGCTTTGATAGAGCAAAGAATTTCGAATGGAATGATTTTGAATATAGATTTATTAGTAAAAAACCTTCACCCAATTTTGAATTGTCGAAACAAGAACTTTATGTGAGAGTGGAAGCCCCAAAAGGAGAATTGGGAATTTATTTGATAGGAGATAATAGCGTTTTCCCCTGGAGATGGAAAATTCGTCCACCCGGTTTTATCAATTTGCAAATTCTTCCTCAGCTAGTTAAAAGAATGAAATTGGCTGATATCATGACGATATTGGGTAGTATAGATATCATTATGGGAGAAGTTGATCGTTGAAATGATAATTGATACGACAGAAGTACAAACTATCAATTCTTTTTATACATCGGAATTTTTAAAAGAAGTGTATGCACTAATATGGATTGTACCCATTTTGACCCTTATATTGGGAATCACAATAGGGGTACTTGTAATTGTGTGGTTAGAAAGAGAAATATCTGCAGCGATACAACAGCGTATTGGGCCTGAGTATGCTGGCCCGTTGGGAATTCTTCAAGCTATAGCGGATGGGACTAAACTACTTTTTAAAGAGGACCTCCTCCCATCTCGAGGAGATCCTCGTTTGTTTAGTGTGGGACCGTCTATAGCGGTTATATCAATTCTACTAAGTTATTTAGTAATTCCTTTTGGGTATCGTCTTATTTTAGCCGATCTCAGTATAGGTGTTTTTTTATGGATCGCCATCTCCAGTATTGCTCCTATTGGGCTTCTTATGTCAGGATATGGATCGAATAATAAGTATTCCTTTTTAGGTGGTTTACGAGCTGCTGCTCAATCTATTAGTTATGAAATACCATTAACTCTATGTGTGTTATCAATATCTCTACGTGTGATTCGTTGGAATATGAACTTTGAACCTCTCTTCTAGAAATAAAAGAAAAAGGAAAGAGGTTAAATGTATTGAATAGATGTTTTCATTTTTTTTTTTTGTTCAGCATTCAGATTGATGAGTTAAACCAGATAGTTATATGAGTTAAACTAAACAGCTTAAAAATTTGTAGTAAGAAGAAAAAATCTCATTCCCTATGTACAAGAATAAAGTTGAAGTAAAAATAAGCAGTGTAAACTGCTTACCCCAAGATTAAGATTTTTTTGATTAGTCATCATATCTTGAAGCGGGTGCAAACAAAAGATCAACTGTATGGAGTTTCCACTATGGTTTCGTATGTATTACTATACTGGGGATCAATCAAAAGTCAGTGGACGGTTAGGAACACCAAGGTACACAAAGGATTAGTAATGGAGATAATGTAAGGTATCAAAAAATAGGTATTTCTTCATAAAACGAATCATAATAAGGACTTGAAATTGGTAGAAATGATCAAGTAGTACTTCCCTACGATTCCGATCTAGAGTATGCTCCTATTCATTGGTTAAAGAAATGACTATCAAGAACGAATTAATCCTTTATTTATTTTTTTTAGTATCCTCCTCTGAGACAGAAGAACAGGAAAAAAGAAATGGAATGCAGTAATTGAATGAATAATAAAAAAGGAAGATCCTTATTTATTCTTTTCTCTATCCATATTCATACATATCGAATTCTTATCACGATTCATGAACTAATGACTAATTCTTTTTATTTTGTATTGATTTATATAAGGAGTATTTTATTGAAATATTAAGTTATTACCAAACAAAGAGAAATTCTTATTGTAAAGGATGAGATCAATTCGGAAGCACTTTTTTTATTATTCTAGCAGACAGAATTTCAGTGGTCTAATTTGGGACTTTCCGATGTATCTTTATTCTATCTACCCAAAGATGGTGATAATACCGAACCCGTCCCTACATTTTTTTGTGGCCATCGAGGAGCCGTATGAAGCTGAAGTCTCACGTACGGTTTTGAAATAGCGATGGGAACCGTGATGTTATTATCGACTATGATTATCTAACAGTTCAAGTACAGTTGATATAGTTGAAGCACAGTCAAAATATGGTTTTTGGGGGTGGAATCTGTGGCGTCAGCCTATAGGATTTATTGTTTTTATAATTTCTTCTCTAGCCGAATGTGAGAGATTGCCCTTTGATTTACCAGAAGCGGAGGAGGAATTAGTAGCAGGTTATCAAACCGAGTATTCGGGTATCAAATATGGTTTATTTTATCTTGCTTCTTACCTAAATTTATTAGTTTCTTCATTATTTGTAACAGTTCTTTACTTAGGTGGGTGGAATTTATCTATTCCGTATATATCCATTCCTGAACTTTTCGGAATAAATAAAATCACTGGCATTTTTGGAATGACAATGGGTATTCTTATTACATTAACTAAAGCTTATTTGTTTCTCTTCATTTCTATCACAACAAGATGGACTTTACCTAGGATGAGAATGGACCAGTTATTAAATCTTGGATGGAAATTTCTTTTACCTATTTCTCTAGGTAATCTGTTATTAACAACTTCTTCCCAACTTGTTTCATTATAAATAAGAGAATATGATAACACTATTTTAGATTAATAATCTCTATCAAACAAGAGAAAGAAACGTCAACTTTTTCATGTATATCTACAATATGTTCCCTATGGTAATTGGGTTCATGAATTATGGTCAACAAACAATACGAGCTGCAAGGTACATTGGTCAAAGTTTCATAATTACCTTATCCCACACAAATCGTTTACCTGTAACTATTCAATATCCTTATGAAAAATCGATCACATCAGAGCGTTTCCGGGGTCGAATCCACTTTGAATTTGATAAATGTATTGCTTGTGAAGTATGTGTTCGTGTATGCCCGATAGATCTACCCGTTGTTGATTGGAGATTTGAAAGAGATATTAAAAAGAAACAATTACTTAATTATAGTATAGATTTTGGGGTTTGTATATTTTGTGGTAACTGTGTCGAGTATTGTCCAACAAATTGTTTATCAATGACTGAAGAATATGAACTTTCCACTTATGATCGTCACGAATTGAATTATAATCAAATTGCTTTGGGTCGATTACCAATCTCAATAATTGGAGATTACACAATTCAAACAGTTATGAATTCTACTCAAATAAAAATAGACAAAGATAAACCCTTTGATTCAAGAACAATTACCGATTACTAAGATTTTGTTTTGATATAAAGAAAGGATCCAAGCTTTTTATTTTGGGTAGTCAGTAACTACAAATAAAAACTAATAACTATTGATTGTTGAGAATCACTGTTTGGTTTAAACTTTAAATATATTTTTCGTGATGATTTAAAAATAGCAAATTTCAACTACATATTCCAACTACTCTTTTTTTTTTTCTTTCGGATAAATATAAATAAAGTAGGATTGACCCGATTATTTTATCTATATCTACATTAATCCATATTCAAATTCAATTCAATTATAAATGTATCGCATACAATATTATATACAAGAAAAAAAAAGATAGGGTAAGCCCTTTTCCCTTCCTGGACCATTTATTTAGTAAAGTTAAAGTAAGGTCATGAAATAGTTAAAGTTATTTATTTTGTATTTTATACATAATGGATTTACCTGGACCAATACATGATATTCTTGTTGTATTTCTGGGGTCAATTCTTGTATTAGGGGGTCTGGGGGTAGTATTATTTACCAATCCAATTTATTCTGCCTTTTCGTTGGGATTGGTTCTTGTTTGTATATCCTTATTATATATTTCATCGAACTCCTATTTTGTAGCTGCCGCACAGCTCCTTATTTATGTGGGAGCTATAAATGTCTTGATCATATTTGCTGTAATGTTCATGAATGGTTCAGAATATTCCAATAATTCCTATTTTTGGACCATTGGAGATGGGGTCACTTCAATGGTTTGTACAACTATTCTTTTTTCACTAATTACTACTATCCCAGATACGTCATGGTACGGAATTATTTGGACTACAAGATCAAACCAGATTATGGAACAGGACCTAATAAATAACGTTCAACAAATTGGGATTCATTTATCAACAGATTTTTATCTTCCGTTTGAACTCATTTCAATAATTCTTTTAGTTTCCTTGATAGGTGCAATTACTATGGCTCGACAATAAGCAATAAAAATACTTAACTTATAATGATTCCCAATTCTTAGAATTCTAACTAAATTCTAAATAAATAAATATAAATTTTTAGTTAAATCTATCTATCGTCAATATCTTCTTTTGTTGTGTAATTGTTCTATTCTAATCAATTGAATTGGTTGAATTGTTGTTCATATTGAAATGAATCGAGATTGATAAGGAGTTAGTCAATGATGTTTGAGCATGTCCTTCTTTTGAGTGTTTATTTATTTTCTATTGGTATCTATGGATTGATCACAAGTCGAAACATGGTTAGAGCACTTATGTGTCTTGAGCTTATACTAAATTCGGTTAATATCAATCTTGTAACATTTTCTGATATATTTGATAGTCGCCAATTAAAAGGAGACATTTTCTCAATCTTTGTTATAGCCATTGCAGCTGCTGAAGCAGCTATTGGACTTGCTATTGTTTCGTCGATCCATCGTAACAGAAAATCAACTCGTATTAATCAATCGAATTTGTTGAATAATTAGTGATAATCATCATAGATAATTTAAATAAAGACACATAAAAATATTTAATAGAATTGAAATACTTTTTTTTTATTGAATTGCATTCAAATTCAATAAAATTGAATTGCATTTTTATTTTTATATTGAAATAATGATGACCTATTTGTTGGCCAATGAATTTTAATTCGCATGTGCAACTCGTATCATCATAATTGTTGAAACGAAAATCAAAGTGTCTTGACCTTTTCTTATAAACAGATTGATTTAAGAAATATATTGATTGTTTTTAATAAACCACTGTTTCGTCTGGTGTCTACAATATTACAATATATAATATATGATTCATTTACTACTAATTTGATTTGACCAGATCGAAAATCTTTTATGTTCAAAACTGGAATTTATAGATCCAATGTCACATTCAGTAAAAATTTATGATACATGTATAGGGTGTACTCAATGTGTACGAGCTTGCCCCACGGATGTATTGGAAATGATACCTTGGGACGGATGTAAAGCAAAGCAAATAGCTTCCGCGCCAAGAACCGAGGACTGTGTAGGTTGTAAGAGATGTGAATCTGCCTGCCCAACAGATTTTTTGAGTGTCCGCGTTTATTTAGGGCCTGAAACAACTCGCAGCATGGCTCTATCTTATTGATACGTTACAAAAAACTCCACTTGAATCATTTGTGATTCCTCTTTACCGACAAAAGCCCGTGCTCGACAAAATATATTATTTTGAGGACGGGCTTTTCTGGTCAAAACGTATCTTGTCTTTATCACGAGTTATTTTCCTTGGTTAACAATACTTGTTGTTTTACCGATATTCGCGGGTTCCTCAATTTTCTTTTTCCCTCATAGAGGGAATAAGATGTTTAGGTGGTATACCATATGTATATGCTTGTTAGAACTCCTTCTAACGACTTATGCATTCTGTTATCATTTCCAATTGGATGATCCATTAATGCAATTGAAGGAAGATTCTAAATGGATAGATGTTTTTGATTTCCACTGGAGACTAGGAATCGATGGACTTTCCATAGGACCCATTTTACTGACAGGATTTATCACTACTTTAGCAACTTTAGCAGCTTGGCCAGTTACTCGAAATTCGCGGTTGTTCTATTTCCTGATGCTAGCAATGTACAGTGGTCAAATAGGATTATTTTCTTCTCGAGACCTTTTACTTTTTTTCATCATGTGGGAGTTAGAATTAATTCCTGTTTACTTACTTTTATCCATGTGGGGGGGAAAGAAACGTCTCTACTCGGCTACAAAGTTTATTTTGTACACTGCAGGGGGTTCCATTTTTTTCTTAATAGGAGTTCTAGGTATGGGTTTATATGGTTCCAATGAACCAACATTAGATTTTGAAAGATTAATTAATCAATCATATCCTGTGACATTGGAAATAATATTCTATTTTGGCTTCCTTATTGCTTATGCTGTAAAATTGCCGATTATACCCCTACATACATGGTTACCTGATACCCATGGAGAAGCACATTACAGTACATGTATGCTTTTAGCTGGAATCCTATTAAAAATGGGCGCATATGGATTGATTCGGATCAATATGGAATTACTACCCCATGCTCATTCTATATTTTCTCCCTGGTTGGTGATAATAGGAACAATGCAAATAATCTATGCAGCTTCAACTTCTCCTGGTCAACGTAATTTAAAAAAGAGAATAGCCTATTCCTCTGTATCTCACATGGGTTTCACAATTATAGGAATTGGTTCTCTAACCGACATGGGGCTCAATGGAGCTATTTTACAAATGCTCTCTCATGGATTTATTGGTGCTGCACTTTTTTTCTTGGCGGGAACGAGTTGTGATAGAACACGTCTTGTTTATCTCGAAGAAATGGGAGGGATATCTATCCCAATGCCAAAAATATTTACTATGTTCAGTAGCTTCTCGATGGCTTCTCTTGCATTGCCAGGAATGAGTGGTTTTGTTGCGGAATTTGTAGTATTTTTTGGACTAATTACTAGTACAAAATATCTTTTAATGCCAAAAATACTAATTACTTTTGTAATGGCAATTGGAATGATATTAACTCCTATTTATTTATTATCTATGTTACGTCAGATGTTTTATGGATACAAGCTATTTAATATTCCAAACTCGAATTTTTGGGATTCCGGACCACGAGAACTATTTCTTTCAATCTGTATCTTTCTACCCGTAATAGGTATTGGTATTTATCCCGATTTTGTTCTCTCGTTATCAGTGGACAAGGTACATGCTATCCTATCCAATTATTATCATAGATAGTGTTTCATTAATGAGACGGAAGGAAAGTCTTATAATTCTTTGAATTTAATATTTTGAAAATGGTTTGCTGTACTGTATAATGAAAAAAGAAATAAAATGAATAAGAATTGTAATTAGATACATCTCGAGTTTTTGAGAACCATTTAAATTTGAATGATTCCTTGATTCAAATGGTTCTCAAAAACTCATAAAAACAAACTTTCGTTATATATGGGATGATGCTTTTATCTTATGTATTCTTCATGTAGTTTATTCAATTAGATGTTTATGTGAATGAACCATAACTATGTAGACCTATTCCTAATAGATTGATCCCAAAATAGCATATCCAAATTATAAGAAATCCTATAGAAGCCACAAGTGCCGAATTCGTACCTTTCCAATTTTTATTTGTTCTAGTATGTAAATAAATCGCGAATATGGTCCAAGTAATAAATGCCCAAGTTTCCTTGGGGTCCCAATTCCAATAGGATCCCCATGCCTCATTAGCCCATACTGCTCCACAAAGAATACCTATGGTTAAAAAGGTAAACCCTAGACTAATGACACGATAACTCCAATAATCCAAACGCTCAGTTAATTGATATTTGTAATAATTTCGAAATGAAGGAAAAGAAGTGTTTTTAAAAACACTTCTTTTTTCATTCAAATATTCAATCTCACCAAAGAAAAATGACTTAATTAATAAATTATTGCTTTTATAAAAAATTTCGATGTTTTTTTGAAATGTAATGACTAGAAGAGCGACTGATAATAATGATCCGCATAAAAGAGCTGCATAGCTCAATAACATCATACTTACGTGCATCATTAACCACTGAGATTGTAGAGCAGGTACTAATATTGCAGATTGATGCATTTCAGTTGAAAGACCCGACATGGCAAAGCCTTGAGTAAAAATGGTACTTGGTGCAATTATTGTGCTTAAATCATTTTTAAGGTTACATATCTTGGGAATCATATGAATAATGAAGAAACCACATGAAAGGAAGATTAATGACTCGTATAAATTACTTAATGGAAAATGTCCCGAAGAAATCCAACGAGAAACTAATAATCCTGTTATAGAGAAAAAAGTAGCTATCATTCCTTTTTCTGACGAATCACGTAATCCCACAATTTTGTGGACTAATAAGGTCATCAAATGAATCGTAATCACAATTGAAATGATCGAAAAAGAGATATGAGTTAATATATGTTCTAAAGTCGCAAATATCATAAAAGGCGGTCCCATTACAGAATTGGAAATCGGGAATTGAATACATTTTAGGATCTATTGTATCTCTTTTAGAAGATGCCGCCACTCGGACTCGAACCGAGATGCTTTAGCACTGCTTCCTAAGAGCAGCGTGTCTACCGATTTCACCATGGCGGCTTACTTGAAATAATAATAGTCAATTCATGTTGAATCGTCGAGATTCAAGGATTCAATATAGTTTAGAAAACATTAATTAGAATCGATGAATAAAGACGGGTTTGTGGTTTAAATATTTGAATTGAATCTTCAATAAAATACCTACTTAGGTAGTATTGTCGTGGGTTTTTTAACAATCAACTTTCACGTACTAGAAACTAAGTTCTCCCCAAACAGTTGGAACTCCATAGTTTTTTCTCAGTTGAGGTATAAAACTAAAAATTGTCTTTTTTTTTCTATTTTTTTATGATTTGTTTTTCATTTATCCGATTTCATGGATTCAAATGAAAAAGATTGAGTTTTTTTTTTCAATGAACAAATAACTAGGATTTCATATCTATCACAATTTCATCATTAAATACAAAGAATTTGTTATTTTTCTAATGATTTCGATACTTTAGTATATTTAAATTAAAGTATTAATATTCTTTATTGTGATTGCGCATAAAATTTATAATTTATGATACCATTTACAAAACCAATTAAGTTTTGGGATAGACATATAACAAAAGAGTTTCAATCTCTATCACAATTGTACTTTTCTATTGTGAAAAGTACAATTGTGATAGGAAAAAAATAATACTTAGAACCCAATATACAAAAAACTCTTATTCCATATATCTGAGAAATTCAATACAGAAAAATACATTAGTTAACATTCATCTTACAAAATTTGAGGTTCTTTAGGCTATATCAATTGAAATTATTCTAAGGCTTTATTATTTGTTTGTCGCACAAAAAAACTTTTTGAATGCCCGGTGGAAACTGATTTCGCTAAAGAAAAAGCTTTTACTGCAGCTAAATATCCTTTTTTCTTCCAAATATTTCTACGAATACGTTTTTTTGACATAGAAGTACGTTTTTTTGGAACTGCCAT